GCTTAAATCATTTTTATGGTTCCCTATTTTAGGAACCATATGAATAATGGAGAAACTCCATGAAAGGAACATTAATGATTCATATAAATCACTTAACGGGAAATGTCTCGAATAAATCCAACGAGTAACTAATAATCCTGTTATACAGAAAAAAGTGGCTATCATGCCTTTTTCTGACGGATCACATAGTCCTACGATTTCATGGACTAATAAAGTCACCAAATAAATCGTAATGACAATTGAAATGATCGAAAAAGAGATGTGAGTGAATATATGTTCTAAAGTCGCAAATATCATAAAAAAAAATCATTAAAAAAAAGAGGGGTCCCTCAATTACGGAATGTAAATTCCGAATTAAATTCATTATAGGATCTAATGTGTCCTTTTTAGAGGATGCCGCCACTCGGACTCGAACCGAGATGCTCTAGCACTGCTTCCTAAGAGCAGCGTGTCTACCGATTTCACCATGGCGGCTTGATCGAAATAATAATAGCCCATATGATGTTCAATCGTCGAGATTGAAAGATTCAATGCAATATATTTTAGGAAACGTTAGAATCGATGAATAAAGACTCGTTCAAATGAATATTTGAACTTCAATAATCCTTAGTATCCCGGTATGGTGTCATTTTTAACAACAGGCTTTCACGTAGTATAAGTTCTTATGGAACAGTTGGAACTAGATGGTTATGTCCTCAGTTGAGGTCTAGAACTAAGAATTGTCCCTTTTTTATATCATTTTTTGATGATTCATTTCTCATTTATCTGATTTCATGGATCGGAAATGAAAAAAGATTCATTTTTCACTGAACAAAAGAAAATAAATAGGATTTTTTATGTATCACAATTGGATAACTACATCCAAGGGATTTCTATAAATATTTAGATAGTTTGGTATCAAAACTGTATTAATGGTTGGGATCCTCATTGTATACATAATTCGTGTGAGGATTTACCGAACCAATTAGGTATTGGGCTGCACATAAAACAAAAGAGTTTCAATCTCTATTGGAATTCTACGCTATGTACTTTACTTATAAATAAAGTATATTCTATATAAAATAGATTGATCGATCCTACGGTCCAAACATAGGATCTATTTTGGATTAAGGAAGATTGACTTATTCTTCGTACATAAATATCGACCTAAAGGGGATCCGGGGAGTTTTTATTGATTGGGTCGAAACAAGAGGGAATCTATGTAGTGATTCGGAGAGTTACAAAGCAAAGTCTTAAAATATATATTTCAATCAATTAGTTTCAAGGATCCATTCATTTTTACTACTGTCGTTCATACTTGTTTCAGATCTTCCAAAAATCTTAATGATGTATAACTATTGGAGATACATAATCGAATAAACTTCTTCCTAAAAAAAATATTTTTTGGGGGGGGAAATAACAACCCCCATCTCGCGAATTATCAAAATCTACTATAATGAAAAGTGAAACCTTGTATTTTGTGTTTAACTATTTCTTTTTTGTTGTTGTTTTTCAAACAACAAAAAAGAAATAGTACCGTTCTTAGAACCCAATAGACAGAATAATTCTTATTCTACATACCACAACAGCCGGTTCAGTTCTATCTCATATAGATGAGTTCAAAACATTAGTTAATGTGAATTATTCATCTTATAAATCATCCAATTCATCGAGTCATGTCGATTCAGATTATTCCAAGGCTTTATTACTTGTTTGTCGCACAAAAAAACTTTTTGAATGCCCGGTAGAAATAGATTTAGCTAAAGATAAAGCTTTTACCGCCGCCCAATATCCCTTTTTCTTCCAAATATTTCTACGAATACGCTTTTTTGAGATAGAAGTACGTTTCTTTGGAACCGCCATTTTAAAATAAAGAAGTTACTTTTATAGTTGGATGTGAAAGACATGTATTGTTCAAAATGGATCGTTCTTGCTATTCATTATCTATATTTATTCCATAGCGGATACTTCCTTCATAACATACAAAAATATAGATACGTGCGCATCACATAGAGTACACTAGGGATAAAAAAAAGAAATAGAAAAAAGAAAAACGATGTGATTTTCAAAGGAATTTTTTTTTGTTCCACATCTCTATTACATACAATGCCCGAAGAAATAAGAATTCGTACTAATTTGTACCTTCATATCTTCATTCCGATCTATGTCTATGAGGTCCGCTACCATAGAAATCGAACCGGTTGTTGTTGATAAGAATCAAAAAGGGTTCCAATTCATATCTCAATCTCAGTCTATTTATATCTCGTCGTCTTACATTGAATAAATCGAAAAGCTTAAGAATCCTTACCTAATTTAAGAAAATAATAATTTAAAATTTTTCTATTAATTGATCAAGCTCGAGGATAGAGTACTCATAATTTAAATGAAAATGAGATTGGTAGTTAATCTGTTAAACCATACATTACTTGATAAAGGTCATTTTAGTAATCTCTTATTTCAGTTCTATGCGAAGTGACGAGTATCATAGGATTTCCTATAAACATAAATTTGTTTTATTGGAATAGAAGCCAATCAATCAGTTCTACAATGAATTAATTAATGACTCCGAATAAACTAACTAAAATAACTAGTATTTTATTGGGTCGAGTTATTGGCGGATTCTATGATCCATATCCCAATAGAGTACTTTTACCCTTTTTTGGTGTCATTCCTTTTCCTTACTATTTACTATATGGACATCAATCGCCGTAATAGTGGAATGATTGAAAATCTCATATTCTTTCTTTATCTTAATAAATATCTTAGTTAATAACTAAATGGTCAGTTTTAACCAGTGACTCGGTCATTTGAACAATTGTAACTTCTTGATTTAAATTTCTTTTTATTCAATACGATATTTGGGAAAGAATCGGAATAATTAAGAATTAAAAATCCTTATTTGAGTTCTTTTCTATCTTTATTTTTATTTATTTATTTGACTTCCGAAAGAGAGAAGAGCTGGTGAATCGGAAACAATTAATAAGAATAAAAAAAGTTTTATTTTCTTATGGAACATACATATCAATATGCATGGATCATACCTTTCGTTCCACTTCCAGTTACTATGTCAATAGGATGGGGACTTCTGCTTGTTCCGACTGCAACAAAAAATCTTCGTCGTATGTGGGCTTTTCCTAGTGTTTCATTGCTAAGTATAGTTATGGTTTTTTCGGCCGATCTGTCTATTCAGCAAATCAATGGCAGTTCTATCTATCAATTTCTATGTTCTTGGACCATCAATAATGATTTTTCTTTAGAGTTCGGCCACTTGATCGACCCACTTACTTGTATTATGTCAATACTAATCACTACTGTTGGAATCATGGTTCTTATTTATAGTGACAATTATATGTCTCATGATCAAGGATATTTGAGATTTTTTGCTTATATGAGTTTTTCCAATACTTCTATGTTGGGATTAGTTACTAGTTCCAATTTGATACAAATTCATATTTTTTGGGAACTGGTGGGAATGTGTTCGTATCTATTAATAGGTTTTTGGTTCACACGACCAATTGCAGCCAATGCTTGTCAAAAAGCATTTGTAACTAATCGTGTAGGGGATTTTGGTTTATTATTAGGAATCTTAGGTTTTTATTGGATAACAGGTAGTTTGGAACTTCGGGATTTGTTCGAAATCTTCAATAACTTGATCCATAATAATGGGGTCCATTCTTTATTTGCTACTCTGTGTGCCTCCCTATTATTCCTTGGTGCAGTTGCTAAATCCGCACAATTTCCCCTTCATGTATGGTTACCTGATGCCATGGAGGGGCCCACTCCTATTTCGGCTCTTATACATGCTGCTACTATGGTAGCAGCAGGAATTTTTCTTGTCGCTCGGCTTCTTCCCCTTTTCACAGTCATACCTTACATAATGAATCTCATTTCTTTGCTAGGTATAATAACGGTACTATTAGGAGCTACTTTAGCTCTTGCTCAAAAAGACATTAAGAGAAGTTTAGCCTATTCTACAATGTCTCAATTGGGTTATATTATGTTAGCTCCAGGGATAGGTTCTTATCGAGCTGCTTTATTCCATTTAATCACTCATGCCTATTCGAAAGCATTATTGTTTTTAGGATCCGGATCGATTATTCATTCAATGGAACCCATTGTTGGATATTCTCCAGATAAAAGTCAGAACATGGTTCTTATGGGTGGTTTAACCAAATATGTGCCAATTACAAAAACTACTTTTTTATTAGGTACACTTTCTCTTTGTGGTATTCCACCTCTTGCTTGTTTTTGGTCCAAAGATGAAATTCTTAATGATAGTTGGTTGTATTCACCGATTTTCGCGATAATAGCCTGTTCCACAGCAGGATTAACTGCATTTTATATGTTTCGGATGTATTTACTTACTTTTGAGGGGCATTTACACGTTCGGTTTCAAAATTACAGTGGCACTAAAAATAGCTCGTTCTCTTCAATATCTATATGGGGAAAAGAAGGACCGAAACCAGTTAACAAAAATGTACTTTTCTCAGTAATGAATAATAATAAAAAGGTTTCCCTTTTTTCGAAGAAGATATATCAAATTGATGGGAATATACGAAATCTGATGCGATCCTTTAGTACTCATTTTGACAATAAAGACACTTCCATGTATCCCTGTGAATCGGACAATACTATGCTATTTTCTCTACTTGTATTGGTCCTATTTACTTTGTTTGTTGGGTCCATAGGAATTCCTTTCGATCAAGTAGGAATGGATTTGGATATATTATCGAAATGGTTAACCCCATCGATAAACCTTTTACATCAAAATTCGAACTATTCTGTGGATTGGTATGAATTTGTGACAAATGCAATTTATTCAGTCAGTATAGCCTATTTCGGAATATTCATAGCGTCTCTTTTATATGGGTCTGTTTATTCATCTTTTCAGAATTTAGAATTAATTAATTCATTTGTTAAAATAGGTCCTAAGAGACTTTTCTTGGACCGAATAATAAATGTAATATACAATTGGTCATATAATCGTGGTTACATAGATATTTTTTATGAAACATTCTTAA